CAATTGAACCTTTTCAAATTGTTTCTTTTTAAGAACCAAAAAGATTTGTGCTAAAATAATAGATGCAAAAAAGAACAAAAGGCCTTGGACACGTAATGGATCTTGAAGTACTATTTCCGCCTCCCTCTGACCAAATCCACCCACATTAGGATTGCTCGTTAATGGTTGATCCAGTTTGATAGATTCGCCCTCTGAAATAAGAAGTTCTGGTCCTGGAGGGATAATATCCACCACTTGACGCCCATCCAATGTATCCACTAGGGTTATTTCATATCCTCCCTTTTCTTTTCGTATTATTTTGCTTACTATACCCGCTACTGTAGCATTATAAACATTATTATTACTCTTACTCCCGTCGGGATAAATCTGGCCCCTTCCTCTGTTCCCACCTACATATATGGGATATTTTAAGAAGTAAACATCTTTCTTAGTAGCAGGGTCCGGAGAAAGAATAGGAAAGGTGATTTCACTATATTTCTGACCAGGAAGAGGACCTATCACAAGAATATTTTGTTTAGTGGGACGATAGTTCTGAAAAGACAAATTGCCTATCTTTTCTTTAATCTCGGGCGAAATACGATCGGGGGGGGCTAATTCAAACCCCTCAGGTAAAATAAGAACAGCCCCCACATTCAAAGCTCCTTTTTTACCATTCCCAAGAACTTGTTTCAATTGCTTATCATAAGGAATTCGAACAACTGCTTCAAATACACTATCCGGAAGTACAGCTTGTGGAACCTCAATATCCACGGGCTTATTAGCTAAATGGCAGTTGGCACAGACAATACGGCCGGTCGCTTCTCGTGGATTTTCATAACCCTGCTGTGCAAAAATGGGATATGCATTTGAAACAGGTGCCCCAGTTATTATATATATCATGAGCGATAGGAAAATGGATCGAGTAATCTCTGCCTTTATCCAAGAAAAGGTATTTCTAATTTGCATGGTCCAATCATTGATCCCGAAAATTTCTACAATAAAATTAGGTAGGTTGCTAGTATAGTTCCCTATCCCTGATTCTGCTATTTACTGAAATAATTTGACTCGAATCTAGGAAGAATTCTCCTGGATGGGTAGAAGAAATAAGTCAAATTATTAATGTTTTACTTATGTACAAAGTAACAAACCTGAAAATTGGATCAGTGGATCATTTTTTAGTCATTTATTGAATGATAAATCACTACAAGTGACGGCGATACACGATTTAAATAACGGAAGATCCAATATTTTAAAATTGTATCTAGAATGACTGGAAAAGTGGAAACAAGACCGGATATAATTTGATCATTATGAGCAAATCCAAAATCTTTGTAAATAGATCCAATCATTAGTTCCCAACCATGGGGCGAATGGAAGCCTATACATAAATCAGTTAATAAAAGAATAGAAAAAGCTTTGATTGTATCACTTAAGTTATATAGGAACTCTTGAACCCAAGAGTTAAGAAGAAAAAGTTGTTCATTACCTAGAATAGAATAAGCACTTAGAATAATAAAAGAGATTATATTTGTCGAGAAGTACAAAATCATATGGATACGATCATGATTGTGTATCTTGATCAATTGGATTGTTTCTTTGTAAATTCCGATAGGAAGCTTTTGTAGATGTCTTTCTGGGTATTCTTTTATCATTTCGTCCAAGAGGAAGAGTCCCTCTAATTCTAGAACTTTTTTAAAAATATTTTTTTCTTGAATATGATTCAAGAAAATTTCAGATTGCCCAGTATTCCACCAATTAGTAACCAAGGCTTCTAGGCTTTTTTTTAATGAAAGAGAGATCCACCAGGGCAAAAATACTATAGATGCAAGATATAGAAGGGGAATGAATGCTTTCGTTTTTGCCATTTTTTCGTCTTTTATTTTTTTTTTAATGAACTTACTTCTACTTCATTCGTCAACTTGATACAATATTTAATATTCATATCAAACATAAGTTCTATTACAAGTCATATTGATTCTATTATCAATCTATTCTCTGTTTTTCTATTTTTGTATTGTTTCGAAATTTAAGGACTAACCACTCAAGCACAAAAAAAAACAGAGAATCCACTTTTTAAATTCGAATCAAGAAAAAAAATATCTATTGTTTCCAAATATAGCAATTACTCAAATTTGAAGCAATTGCCCAGTTTCGATGAATGCACGAAAGAACCACTTCAGGATTAGGATTTACAGGTGAAAGAAGTCCCTTTCTATTCGATCAAAATGGAAAATATTAAAAAAAAAAAATTAGCCTACTACCCACAATCCAGTCCAAGAAAATTGAAGAGAACTTTATCAAAACTATTATATGATGTTATGGTCAAAAATGAGTGTCAAAACAAGGCAGAAGTTTTCGTTATAAATGGTCCAATCCTTTGGTAATTTTGTTAATTATAATTAAGGAATACCAAAAAGAATAAAAAAAGAAAGAGAAAGTTCGATTGACAAAAAAAGTCGAGATAATTTACAAGATATAATCTATCTGTATCTAACGTATTAATTCCAAATAAAAAAAAAGAATTTCTCGGTTTTTCCCTCGTGTTAAAAATTAAGAATACGAAAGGATTCATTCTTCGCTTCATTTTTCAAAATACTTCAATTGGTACACGCAAGAAATAGGCCAATTCTGCAGCTTTTTGTTCAATTTCTTGTGGGGTCAAATTCTTCTCATTACGAGTCAAGGGAATGGCCCCCTGGCCTCTGATTTCTATATAAAGGACACGATGTCCATAAATACCCTCTTTCACTTCGATTCTGATGGATTGAATGTCTTTCAGAAGGAATCGGAGGAAAATGCGACGATTTTTTCCAGGAAATCCCCAACGAAAAATAGACGCTAGTCCTTCTTTTCTATCGAATCGATCATAACCGCTACCTACATTCCAAAAAATTGTGCACCATAGATAACAACTAATAAAGAGACCTGCGATCCCATAAAAAGACATCACGATCCCCTGTGGAAAAAAAATGATTTGCTGAGACGGAAATAAAGATATCAAATCTCTACCAAGATAACTGGAAGTTCCAACCAATAAAAACCCTAATGAACCTAAAAAAAGGATAAAGGCCCAGCAGAAATTGCTTGTTTTTCGAGATCCCCTTAAAAATTCTATCCATATATGTTCTGATCGCCAACTCATACTAGATCTAATTGCATTTTATTGGAATTGGAAGAATAAAAAAAATAACCGAAATAAATTTTACTTTACTTTTGTTGGTTTCCGAAGTAACTCTCATCAAATAGTATTATTCTGATGTGAACCTTTAAGAGTAATTCATCGAATTGTTTAGATCTAAAATAATAAGATCAAATGACATATAATTTCCTATAGATACTTATATATAGATATATTTACTTTATATCTATATCTCAGATATTCGCTCCGATTGCCATCTATTCAATTCTTTTTTTTTCCAATATTTATAATTCATTTACTCAGATGTCATGTATAATCGTTTATGGAAAGAGTAAGCTATATGTTATACTCTATCCTACTAAATAAATATAAATATCTGTGTTATGGTAGAAGTCGCATTCTTAAAAAAAAATATATATATATATATAGAAGATTTGGCACCATCGTATTTAAAAATAAAAAATCTTGTTTTTTTGAACATGAAGAGATAAAGAAGCCATTGCAATTGCCGGAAAAACTAAGCCCACTAAAGGCACAAAAATAGAGGGTAAGTTGTTGAAAGTTGTCATAGAATGGATACCTCGATTTAATAGACTTAATATTTGTACCTGTTATTTATTATTATTGTTATGTTATTTATCCTAATTATATTAATATTTTTATCTGTTATTTATTGTTATAAAAATTTCTTAGAATTATAAGAATTCTATAATTCAAATAAGTATATCTACATGAGTATAATTATTTGAATTCTCTAATAATTAGAATGAATCTAGAATTCTATATATAGATGAGTATATATATGGAAAAGGAATGTAGAACAGAATTTTTCATCTTTCGACATGAAATATATGTATGATAATCCAATTTTTTATTTATTAATTTATTATATTAATATTTTTTTTTCTTGTCTTATAATTTTAATTTAATTAACTGGAATAAAGATTTTCTTACAAATAAAAAAAAAAAAAAGAATTCACTCTTTTATGTTGTTTCATAGAGATTTCCTAATTACTAATTAGTAATATCTGTAAAAAAAAAAAAGAATAATCCACAGAAAAATCCATTCTTTGGATTTTGAATTCGATTCCTTTAAACTAAATGAATAACTACTGGTTGATCACAAATCCAAATTTTTTTTTTTTGATTAAGGCTCTATTTGATTGAATTTTGATTCAAAGGAAAGAAAACATGGAGGTGAAATAACTCACTCAAAATACCTTTTAAAGGATTACGTGGTACGATTGGATCGAATAAGCCCTTATGGAATAAATATTCAGCCGACTGTGAACCCTCAGGTAATGTCTTATTCAATGTTTGTTCAATTACTCTTTTACCCGCAAATGCAATGTAGGCATTGGGTTCGGCAATAATGATATCCCCCAACATACCAAAACTAGCTGTCACCCCACCAGTAGTCGGAGATGTAAGGATTGATACATAGAATAAATTTTTATTTGATTGATAAAAATATAAAGCGGAAGATATTTTAGCCATTTGCATCAAGCTCAAACTTCCTTCTTGCATGCGTGCTCCTCCAGAAGCACACACTAAAATAAGAGGTAAACATTGATTGGTAGCATACTCGATCAAACGGGTTATTTTCTCGCCTACTACAGATCCCATACTACCCCCCATAAACTGAAAATCCATAACCCCAATTGCTACGGGAATACCGTTTAATTGACCTGTGCCTGTTTGAACAGCTTCAGTCAATCCTGTCTTTCTTTGATAAGAATCAATACGATCTTTATAAGGTTCCTCTTCCGAATGAAATTCAATGGGATCTAGAGAGACCATGTCTTCATCCATAGGAGCCCAAGTACCCGGATCAATCGAAAGGTCGATTCTATCTGAACTACTCATTTTCAAATGATATCCA